AAAAAAAGCGAAAGCCCCTTATCGGATTTGAACCGATGACTTACGCCTTACCATGGCGTTACTCTACCGCTGAGTTAAAAGGGCCCATTTGATTCAATTCCTGAACGAGCCACTGTGCGGATAAGATATATCTATGAAAATAAAAAGAGATTTGAAATAAAATCTATGTAAAATAATAAAATAAATAGAATAATAAGTATATTAAGTATATGGAGTAGACACTCATAGTAGCTCATTCATAAACGATAAATTTGATTTACCTAGTGAGTATAGGCTAAACTAGTGAATATAGGTAAAAAAACAAGGTTTATTGATAATGAACTCTTTCAAGGGCGAACCCAATTGAATTGACCACCATCATAAAAAAATTGATTTGATTGATACATATACCCACCAATTCAACATAGATCCAAGATATTTCATCTAATTACTGATAAAGAAAGAGATTTGATTTGTCCCCTGAAACAAATTCTTAGAAAAGAAAAAAATTTGATAACTTGTCCTCTTTCCAGATTTATCATTTGTTAATTTCCTTGTTTAGTGCGAGATATGGATATGCCTTAACAATAAGTGTATCAATGAAAGCAGAAGAAATGGGGGTTAACCTCGCAGACCAATCATTCCCTGAATGTATCTTTCATATTATTTGTATTCTTATATTTCTTTCTTATATTTCTATTTTTGAAAAAAATTTGAATATTATTTATATGATTTGATATCTAAAAATCGATTTTTTCATATTTATATAATAATAGTCTATTTATTTTTAGATATTTTAATATTAATTGTTATTATAATGTATAATGTCGATTAGAATGAATGATTCATAAATATAAATGACGAATAAAAAAATTATATGGAATCATGAAAGGCGGAAAGATCTTTCGACTCTAGTCATACCATTTCTTTATATTGACAATTTCAAAAAACTGCTCATACTATGAGCATAGTATGCTGACGGTCGGGCAAATGTGCCCCCATCGTCTAGTGGTTCAGGACATCTCTCTTTCAAGGAGGTAGCGGGGATTCGACTTCCCCTGGGGGTAGGGTATTACGAAAGGAAGTTGATCATGGAATATTAATGAGTCTGGAATTGATTCTTCCCGGGTCGATGCCCGAGCGGTTAATGGGGACGGACTGTAAATTCGTTGGCAATATGTCTACGCTGGTTCAAATCCAGCTCGGCCCAATAATTCACTGATCCACCATGAAATGATATAACTCTCAAAATATGCCCGATACGGAAAAAAAGTCAAAATTGCTGATATATCTCTACCTGTTATTTATTTGATTTGCTCTATTTTTTTCTCACAAATTCCTATCTTGCTAATGATCTAGATTCATATCAGGATTTGTAAGTATAAAGTTTAAGAAAAAAAGATTCTTTTTTTCATTGAAAATTTGATTATCAATCAATCGATTTTTGATTTGAAATAACGAAAAGATGACTAGTAATCCGTGCCGTTATCACTAAAGTGTGGATCCATGTGGATATCAATATATACTATATACCATTCGGTTCTCTATTACAACGCGGTAATTCCAAGCTAAAATCTCAATTTAAAGGATTTAAATGAAATCATAACAATATGGATGCTGTACACTTTATTTCATTTCCCTGGGATTGTAGTTCAATTGGTCAGAGCACCGCCCTGTCAAGGCGGAAGCTGCGGGTTCGAGCCCCGTCAGTCCCGACGGATCTAAATCCAATAAAAAAAATACATCAATTCATCTCCCCCTTTTCTGTGAAAGCGGGACAAATGGCAGAATTTCATTCTCATGGGGATTCCTCTTATTCATATTTATTTTCATTTTTCATTGCTCATCAAAGCAAATACAAATATGGGAATTGAAATTTCTTCAACTAGTAACGATTGATAAAGACATATGTTAATTAGTACAATTATTTTTAGCATTATTCCAGGAGATACCGTACTGAGTTTGGCTTTTTCGATTACTCCCGATCCGTGTAATGAAATCGAATCGAGTACCATATTTTTCCGGTAGCACATAGACAAATGGAATTTGTATTTGTACGATACAAAATCAATTTAATTGCCTTGATAGAATCCTTTAAATCTGAAAAGTATCTTCTTTTTTGGCTCTGATTTTGTGTAACCTCAATTAATAATTTGAATTTGAAACAATCTATCTCATTCAAATTTTACACTGAGGTTTTGATATATTATATGATATGTATCCCATTACTAATCCAAGATATTAATAAAATAAACATCAAATAAGGATCCCACCTCTCTTAGAGAGAGAATAAATAATCTTTTTTAAGGGTTTCTGCTGAAGAAAAAACAAACTCTAAAAAAGTGAATTTGCTAGAATATTCGATCTTGTTTTTTATATTGTACTGGGACTTGTCTTTATCGCACTTTTTTATTTTCCAATAAGATTAGATCATTAAAAAAAGTAGTTTAGAACTTAACTCCCTTTTCGCCATTTCACTTCTATGGTTTGTTTGGGTTTGTTTGTAACCAATGTAAGTGTAAAAGCGGTTAGATGATACTTCGTCAGACGATTGTACAAGGAAGGCGATTTTTTTATAGAAAAGAAAGAATGGAAAAGAATGATAAATAAAAATAAAGTAAAGAAATTATCGATTGGATCAGAAATCCATTTTTTGGATTCGGTATGGATAAACAATCTTTCTATGTTATACTATTCAATTCTCGACGATGAATCGATTTGATAGCTCAGATATTGTTATTCATGATATTGATCCGATTCGATATCATCGAGATAGAATTCATCTCATTGAATTTATAGGCGAAAGATTTATCATCTCCATGGGATTAAATCCCGAGTTATTGCGAAGTAAAGAAAAACAAAACGATGAAATTATGGAAGTAAATATTCTCGCATTTATTGCTACTGCACTGTTCATTCTAGTTCCTACTGCTTTTTTACTTATAATATACGTAAAAACTGTTAGTCAAAATGATTAATTTGAACGAAACTTGACTTCTTAGTTCTTATCAATATCAATGATTGAAGAAATCTAATTAAAAGGATTCCAATTTCGCGTCTTAGATGAAACGAGCGGACTAGAATAAGTAGTATTCTATGAGATCCGATAGTATGGTATAAAGATGTATATCTTTATACATCTTTATACCATACTATCTATTTTTGGTATTTTTGTTATTCTAATGTATAAAGTTGTACTGTCTAAAGATATAGGCTTAATATGGAGCACTCTAGAATATCATCTTCATATTGATATATCTAGATATCAATTATCTATATGTAATGTACATAACGTCCCAATTCTATTTCTTTTCTTCATCTATTTGATTTGTGTTGATTCCAATTAATTTGAAATAGTCGAAAGGCAACTCTTACGATTCTAATTACTAGATTTATGATTATTTTCAATATGAATTGAATTCCGGCATCTACCGAAAGAATAAAATCAATGAATAAGGAAAAAAATAATAGTCTGGACATATATTAATAAAAGAAAGTCAAGAAATCTTTTTTTTAGCATTCCGAAGAAGTAATTGATTGAGCAGTTGACAGATCATCCAAGGAAAAGAGTTCTCTAAAAACTTTTTTCAGATTTCGCCGATTAGTAAACCTCACCGGGTTTTAACCTTTGAATCATGATATGAAATGAGTCAAGTCAATAAAGTATAGCATAAATCAAGTTTTGAAAATAATAAAACAAACACTAAACTAAACACTAAGTCTAAGTGCGCAATATGTGACTTGTCCAAGAAAACATCTTAGTATGCGTAGTATTTCGTTGGAGAACTAATATGTTTATCTTATTTTCCATGGATAATCCACTTACTAAATTTAATAACTTTAAATAACTAATAAAAGAACTACGTTCTTTTCGCTTTGAACAGGAAAGAAGCAAACAAATAAAACGTAAAAAAAAAAAAAGGTTCCACTGTTCTTCATTGTCCATATATAACTCTGGTAAAGGGCGGTTTCTAGAAATAGAAAATTTATGAAGAATTCAGTTGAAATAAATTTCCTATTATTTTCATTCTTTTTACTTTCGAAATATGAACACGGAAATCATTGAAATATTTGTTTGATTGTGACTAAAATGGTATTATTCATATCTTATTCATAGAATACATTACTCCATTCGAATCCAATAGAATTTGGAAATGAAGATATTTTCAATTCAATTTCTGAATTTGTGAGAATTCAGAAATTGAATTGAATTCAATTATTGAATATTAAATTCAATTTTAATAGTTAAATTAACTAGTCTTTACAGAACGATCTATAAAGGAATTGATACAGTTTGATTTCTCAACTCAATTAGTAATACCCCTAGAGTCCACTTCTTCCCCATACTACGAGCGAAAGGGAAAATGTAAAGACTACCATTAAAGCAGCCCAAGCGAGACTTACTATATCCATGTGTATTATGTTCCCTATCTCTATGAATATGAAGAATATGAAGGAATTTTTCCATTATTGTTCACTAATATAATAATAGTGGAATCGCCGGCCTAGAGTCAAAAAAAGGATTCTGCCCAATTAATTATAAATTAATTATAAGAAGTTCTTATATGATTGCTAATGGAATCGAGAAACATTAAGCACAAACAAAATACGCGGCGACGCCCTTGAAAATATCAAGAGTACTTTTCATCCGCTCTGTTAGGGACAAATTTGACAAGTTATATCAGCAAAACGGAATAAGATATTTCGCGTCTTTTGTTGATCAGGCGACACCCAGATTTGAACTGGGGAAAAAGGATTTGCAGTCCCCTGCCTTACCACTCGGCCATGCCGCCAAGACGATACAAAATAGACGAAAATATTCCCCCTTTTTTTTGTACTTGCATCTTGAATCCCAGTTTTATTAATCTTAATCCCTTTCCTAAAAAAAAATCCTTCCTTTTTTTGGATTGGATCTATCTCTTTGATTCATTTTGTATAGTATTTCAAAACACATACTATTTAAGTTCAATTCTTTACCCTTTCTATTGAAATGAAAAACCAAATGTGAATTTTCAGTTACAAAAGTCAGCATTCAGGACAAATTGGAACCATTAACTATTGACTGTGAATTCATGAACTTGACTTTGAATCTCAAATTTGATATCCTTAATGATATAAGTAAATCAAATTTGATACGTAATTAATTAGTAAGTAATAAGTATTGATTCTTTTCAATAAAAAAATCCTTCTCAATTTCAATTATAACAACAATTATGAGTATATGTAAACCCCAGAACATAAATTCTTACACAGATATCTAATCGGATCTTTTATCTGTCTATGATTTCTAGAGGAAGTTTTCTATTATATTTTTCATTGAATAAAAAATCGCAATTTTGATAGAGCACAACATGCGCTGTCCAGAAGAGAACTGCAATAAAAGAGGAGACGTATCATATATAGACAGCTATAGTTATACCCGCATATGTTTAATAAAGAAGCTTTCTTATGCTTATGCATTTAAATCGTATTATACAAATTCTATTAAAATAATAAAATAGATAAAAATCTAACTCTTCTATGTGAATCATTTTTTTTAACTGAACAAGGAAATACATGAAAAAAGGCTAAGTGCTAAAAAAAACTTTATATTGTTTCTGATTATTGGGTCTTCATCTCATCGAAGAGATCAAATCCCGAATCCATTTCTTTTACTGATATCCAATCGTAGTGGAATATGTAATATCATTATAATGATATTAATTGAATAACTTTTTGTTTTGCTATTCTATACAAAACTCCAGAAGTCCAAGTTAAGTATAATTTTTCAATTCCTTTCCAGTTGTATCTGTTGTAAATTACAATTTGAGTAGAAAATTCTCTTTATTCCTCCATTCATATGTATTTCATACATTAAATATCCATATATGGAGTTAGATAAAATTTTATGTGATTCAGTAAACAAAATGGAAATTCCATCATTGCTAGATCGATCCATAGAATAGAATTGGATGAAGAACGATCCAATAATGGGATTTTTTTTTCAATACAATAAATGGGAAATTGAAAATGCTTAGGGATGTAAATAAGGAAATGTCTACAATACCTGGATTTAATCAGATACAATTTGAAGGATTTTGTAAGTTCATTGATCAGGGCTTGGAAGAAGAGCTTTCTAAGTTTCCAAAAATTGAATATGAATATATGGATTACAAAATTGAATTTGAATTATGTGGGGAAAGCCATCAATTAGTAGAACCGTTGATAAAAGAAAGAGATGCTGTATATGAATCACTCACATATTCTTCTGAATTATATGTATCCGCGGTATTATTTTGGAAAACCAGCATGGATATGCAAGACCAAACAGTTTTTATTGGAAACATTCCTCTAATGAATTCCCTGGGAACTTCTATAGTAAATGGAATATACAGAATTGTGATCAATCAAATATTGCGAAGACCTGGTATATATTACCAGTCAGAAGTGGACCATAAGGGAAATTTGATCTGTACCGGTACCATAATATCAGATAGGGGAGCGAGAATAGAATTAGAGATTGATAGAAAATCAAAGATATGGGCTCGTGTGAATAGGAAACAAAAAATAAATATTCTATTTCTATTATCAGTTATGGGTTCGAATCTAATAGAAATTCTAGAGAATGTGTGCTATCCTGAGATTCTCTTGTCTTTCCTGGATGATATGGAGAAAAAAAAAAAAAGGGGGGGGTCAAAGGAAGATGCTTTTTTGGATTTTTATAAACAATTTACTTGTGTAGGCTCTGTAGGCGAAGATCTAGTATTTTCTGAATCCTGGAATGGGGTAGATGAGAAATTCATAAATCAATGTAATGAATTAAAAAAAGAATTCAGTGAAAAAAAATTTGACTTAGGAACGATTGGTCGACTAAATATGAACCGAAGACTGAATCTTGTTATACCTCATAACAATACATTTTTGTTACCGCGAGATATCTTGGCAGCTGTGAATCATTTGATTGCAATGAAATTTGGAGAGTGTCCACCTGACGATATGACTCATTTAAAAAATAAACGTATTCGTTCTGTAGGGGATCTCTTACAAGATCAATTCGGATTGGCTCTGAGTCGTTTAAAAGATATAGTTAAAAAAACTCTACGTGGAGCAATTACGCATAAATTTAGACCGATCCTCAAAAATTTGGTAACTTCAACTCCATTAACAACTACTTATGAATCTTTTTTCGGATTAAACCCATTATCTCAAGTTTTGGATCAAACTAATCCATTGGCACAAATAGTTCATGTAAGAAAATACAGTCATTTGGGCCCTCGAGGATTGACAGCGCGAACTGCTAGTTTTCGGATGCGAGATATCCATCCTAGTTATTATGGGCGCATTTGTCCAATTGACACGTCTGAAGGAATCAATGTTGGGCTTGTTGGATCCTTGGCAATTCGTGCCAAGATTGGTCATTGGGAGACTTTAGAAAGCCCATTTTTTGACATCTCTGAGGGATCAAAAAAAGAAAAAGTACGGATGCTTTATTTATCACCAAGTGAAGATGAATCCCATCTGATAGCGCTAGAAAATCCTTTGAGAATGAATCAAGGTGCTCCGGAAGAAGAGTTTGTTTTAGCTCGATACCGTCAAGAATTCCTGACTATTGCATGGGAACAGGTTCATTTTCGAACTATTTGTCCCTTGCAATATTTTTCTATTGGACCTTCCCTCATTCCTTTTATGGAGCATAATGATGCGACTCGGGCTTTAATGAGTTCTAATATGCAACGTCAATCAGTTCCGCTTTCTCGGCCCGAGAAGTGCATTGTTGGAACTGGATTGGAAGGCCAAGTGGCTCTAGATTCAGGGGTTACCGCTATAGCCGAACACGAGGGAAAAATAATTTATACCGATATTGACAAGATAATTTTATCGGGCAATGGGGGTACTCTAAGAATTCCATTAGTTATATATCAACGTTCCAATAAAAATACTTGTATGCATCAAAAAGCCCAGGTTCAGCGGGGTAAATACATTAAAAAGGGTCAAGTTTTAGCGGATGGTGCTGCTACAGTCGGTGGCGAACTCGCCTTGGGCAAAAACGTATTAGTAGCTTATATGCCATGGGAGGGTTACAATTTTGAAGATGCGGTACTCATTAGCGAACGTCTGGTATATGAAGATATTTATACTTCTTTTCACATACGGAAATATGAAATTGAGATTCTTGTGACAAGCCAAGGTCCTGAAAGGATCACTAACGAAATACCGGGTCTAGAACCACATTTACTCCGAAATTTAGACAAAAATGGAATTGTGATGCTGGGATCTTGGGTAGAGACGGGCGACGTTTTAGTAGGTAAATTAACGCCTCAAGAAGACTCATCGTATACCCCGGAAGATAGATTATTACAAGCCATATTTGACATTACGGTATCTAATTCAACTTCAAAGGAAACTTGCCTAAGACTACCTATACGTGGTAGGGGTCGAGTTATTGATGTGAACTGGATCCAGAAAATAGGGAATAATCCAGAAACGATTCGTGTATATATTTTACAGAAACGTCAAATCAAAGTAGGTGATAAAGTAGCTGGAAGACATGGAAATAAGGGCGTCATTTCAAAAATTTTGCCTAGACAAGATATGCCTTATTTACAAGATGGAAGACCTGTTGATATGATCTTCAACCCATTAGGAGTACCTTCACGAATGAATGTAGGACAGATATTTGAATGTTCACTCGGGTTTGCGGGGAGTCTGCTAAATAGACATTATCGAATAGCACCTTTTGATGAGAGATATGAAAAAGAGGCCTCGAGAAAACTAGTGTTTTCGGAATTATATGAAGCCAGTAAGCAAACAGCAAATCCGTGGGTATTTGAACCCGAATATCCGGGAAAAAGTATACTATTTGATGGAAGGACGGGAGATGCTTTTGAACAGCCTGTTCTAATAGGAAAGCCTTATATCCTGAAATTAATTCATCAAGTTGATGATAAAATACATGGGCGTTCCAGCGGGCCTTATGCACTTGTTACACAACAACCTCTTAGAGGAAGGGCCAAGCAAGGGGGACAACGGGTAGGAGAAATGGAGGTTTGGGCTCTAGAGGGATTTGGTGTTTCTCATATTCTACAAGAGATGCTTACTTATAAATCTGATCATATTAGAGCTCGACAAGAAGTGCTTAGTACTACGATGATTGGAGGAACAATCCCTAAACCGGAAGATGCTCCAGAATCTTTTCGATTGCTCGTTCGAGAACTACGATCGTTAGCTCTGGAACTGAATCATTTCCTTATATCTGAGAAAAACTTACAGATTTATAGGAAGGAAGTTTAATTTTAATCGCAATAAAATAAATCAAATAATAATTTGAATTCTATGATCGATCGATATAAACATCAACAACTCAGAATTGGATCAGTTTCGCCTCAACAAATAAGTGCTTGGGCCTCCAAAATCCTACCTAATGGAGAGATTGTTGGAGAGGTGAAAAACCCGTATACTTTTCATTACAAAACCAATAAACCTGAAAAAGACGGATTGTTTTGTGAAAGAATTTTTGGACCTATAAAAAGCGGAATTTGTGCTTGTGGAAATTATCGAGTAATCGGAGATGAAAAAGAAAACGAAAATTTTTGTAAAAAATGCGGAGTCGAATTTGTTAATTCTCGGATACGAAGATATCAAATGGGCTACATCAAACTGGCATGCCCAGTAACTCATGTGTGGTATTTGAAACGTTTTCCAAGTTATATCGTGAATCTTTTAGATAAACCTATTAAAGAATTAGAAGGCCTAGTATACCGCGATGTGTGATTTGATCGAAATTCTTCTGATTTTACAGTTTTGGAATGAGAAACTGTCATCCCATTTAATCGAATTAGGATGCCGCGGATCTGACATGCCTCTTGGAAGGAGTAACATGAAGCTCAGAATTGTGGGTGTATTCAATACTCCCCAATAAAAGTGGAATTGGTCTATGGTCGATTTAATAACAAATAAATAGGAATTTCTAGTTCTACCTCGTGAAAACAGACTTCTTTCTTTTACTTTTGTGGAATTGATCTTTTTATTTTCTATTTTAGAAATAAATTAGGTTTATACTCAAGTAAGCAAATATGTTATGGTTGCAGGAGTCTATACATCGCATATAGCCTTTAATAGCATCGTGACATAACCGTCGAGGTAAGTTCCGGACCTAAAAGATCGAATGGAAGGAGACATAGACAAGTAAACCCCTTATGAATTCTAAGGTGCTGGGAATTCATCATTCGAAGGGAAGTAGACTACTCAAGAAGTTCACATTTCAGTTATGCCGTAATTGTGAGAATTGAATTCAAAAATTCATAAATTAAAAAAAAAACGGAAAAGAGAAGAAGAATGAATTAATGAAATGTTGCTTGGTCTTCATTGGGAACTTGAGTAAAGAGTAACTCTTTTTTTTTTTTGGGGTTTTATCGACTTTGAAAGCGGGAACCCTTTTATTTATCTTTATTTGGTGCAACTACTTAAGCCGGATGAAAGGAAACTTTCACGTCCGATTTTAAAGGGGGGAGATCCTATAGGATCCTATCCCAATTTTTCTTTTGCTAGGCCCATAGGCAAAAAGCCTACTTTCTTACGATTACGAGGTTCATTCGCATATGAAATCCAATCCTGGAAATACAGTCTTCCACTTTTTTTTAATACCCAAGGCTTCGCTACAGTTCAAAATCGAGAAATTTATACTGGAGCCGGTGCCATCCGAGAACTATTAGCCGATCTGGATTTGCAAATTATTATGGATAATTCGTCCATAGAATGGAAAAAATTAGCGAGAGCAACGGATACGAAAACGAAAGAAGAAGAAGAAGAAGAAGAAGAAGAAGAAGAAGAAATAAAGTGGGGATATCAAAGAATGGAAAGAAGAAAGAATTTTTTGGTCAGACGCATAGCCTTAGCTAAGCATTTTATTCAAGCAAATATAAAACCAGAATGGATGGTTTTATGTCTATTACCAGTCCTTCCTCCCGAGTTGAGACCGATCATTCAGATAGATGGGGGTAAACTAATTAGTTCAGATATTAATGACCTCTATAAAAGAGTTATCTATCGGAACAATGCTCTTGCTAAGCAATTAAGGAATTCTTCACCCTACGACTTAGTAATGTGTCAGGAGAAATTGGTACAAGAAGCTGTGGATATACTTCTTAATAATGGAATCCACGGACAACCAATGAGGGACGGTCATGATAAGGTTTATAAGTCATTTTCAGATATAATTGAAGGCAAAGAGGGAAGATTTCGTGAGACTATGCTTGGCAAACGGGTTGATTATTCGGGGCGTTCTGTCATTGTCGTAGGCCCCACACTTTCATTACATCAATGTGGATTGCCTCGCGAAATAGCAATAGAGCTTTTCCAGCCATTTCTAATTCGTTGTTTAATTGGACAACACTTTGTTTCGAACATAAGAGCTGCTAAGAAAAAAATTCGGGAAAAAGATCCAATTGTATGGGAAATACTTGAAGAAGTTATACAGGGGCATCCTGTATTGCTGAATAGAGCGCCCACTCTGCATAGATTAGGCATACAGGCATTCGAACCCATTTTAGTGGAAGGACGTGCTATTTGTTTACATCCATTAGTTTGTAAAGGATTCAATGCAGACTTTGATGGGGATCAAATGGCTGTTCATGTACCTTTATCCATGGAGGCTCAGGTGGAGGCTCGTTTACTTATGTGTTCTAATATGAATCTCTTGTCTCCAGCTATTGGAGATCCCATTTGCGTACCAACTCAAGATATGCTTATTGGGCTCTATATATTAACAAGTGGTAATCGTCGAGGTATTTATGCAAATAAATATAATCCATGTAATCGCAGAAATTGTCAAAATGAAATAATTGACCATAATAACGATAAATATCCGAAAGAACCCCTTTTTTGTAATTTCTATGATGCGATTGGAGCGTATCGGCAGAAAAAAATCAATTTAGATAGTCCTTTGTGGCTCCGGTGGCAACTAGATCAACGCGTTATTACTTCAAGAGAAGCTCCTATCGAAGTTCACTATGAATCTTTGGGTACCTATCATGAGATTTATGGACACTATCTAATAGTAAGAAGTATAAAAAAAGAAATTATTTGTATATACATTCGAACCACAGTTGGTCATATTTATCTTTATCAAAAAATCGAAGAAGCTATACAAGGGTTTTACCAAGTCTGGTCAGATGATACCTAATCTAATCATAGGGATCTAAGCTAAGTAATTCTATGACACCGGTGTGAATTCAGATCTCTTCAGTTCAACTATGGTCCTAGTTGAACTGAAGAGATCTGCGAATCAAAATCGAGAAAAGGAAGTTTTCCAATCATTGACTTAAATTCACTGTCGAACCCTACTCAACGGAATATGGAGGTACTTATGCCCGAGCAAGTAAATCTGGTCTTTAACAATAAAGTGATAGACGGAAATGCCATTAAACGACTTATTAGCAGATTAATAAATCACTTCGGAATGGCATATACATCATACATCCTGGATCAAGTAAAGATTCTGGGTTTCCAGCAAGCCACTGCTACATCCATTTCATTAGGAATTGATGATCTTTTATCAATACCTTCTAAGGAACGGATAGCCCAAGATCTTGAAGAACAAAAATTTTGTTTTGACAAACACTATTCTTATGGAAATATAAGCGCGGTAGAAAAATTACGCCAATCCATTGAAGTATGGCATGCAACAAGTGCATATTTGCGACAAGAAATGAATAATCATTTTGAGACGACAGAACCCTTTAATCCAGTCCATATGATGTCTTTTTCGGGAGCTAGGGGAAATGCATCTCAAGTACACCAATTAATAGGTATTAGAGGATTTATGTCGGATCAACAAGGACAAATGCTAGAATTGCCCATTAAAAGCAATTTACGCGAAGGAATGTCTTTAACAGAATATCTCATTTCTTGCTATGGAGCCCGAAAAGGAGTTGTGGATACTGCTGTCCGAACAGCCGATGCTGGATATCTTACACGCAGACTTGTTGAAGTAGTTCAACACATTGTTGTACGTAGAACAGATTGTGGCACCACCCGAGGGACCGCTGTGAGTTCTCGAAATGGGATGATGCCGGAAAGACTTTTTATCCAAACATTAATGGGTCGTGTATTAGCAGACAATATATATATGGGTCTACGATGCATTGCCATTCGAAATCAAGATATTGGGAGTGGACTTATCAATCGATTGATAACCTTTCGAATACAACCAATATTTATTCGAACTCCTTTTACTTGTAGGAGTACGTCTTGGATCTGTCGATTATGTTATGGTCGGAGTTCTACTCAGGGCGACCTGGTAGAATTGGGAGAAGCCGTAGGTATTATTGCGGGTCAATCCATTGGAGAGCCGGGCACTCAACTAACATTAAGAACGTTTCATACCGGCGGAGTATTCACAGGGGATAGTGCAAAATATATACGAGCCCCCTTTAATGGAAAAATCAAATTTAATAAGGATTCGGTCCATCCTATACGTACACGTCATGGGCATCCTGGTTTTCTATGTTATCTAGACTTATATGTAACTATTGAGAACCCATATATTATATATAACGTGACTATTCCACAAAAAAGTTTTCTTTTCGTTCAAAATGATCAATATGTAGAATCAGAACAAGTGATTGGTGAAATTTGCACAGGAACATACGATTTGAATATGAAAGATAAGATTATAAAATATATTTATTCCAACTCAGAAGGAGAAATGCACTGGAGTACCGATGTATACCATGCACCTAATGAATATAGTAATGATGAATATAGTAATGTCCGTCGTTTAGCAAAAACAACCTATTTATGGATTTTATCATCGGGTGGTTCGTGCGGATCCAACATAGTTCCTTTTTCACTATACAAGGATCAAGATCAACTGAATGCTCATTCTCTTTCTGTCGAAAGAAGATATATTTCTAGCCCCTCATTAAATAATGATCAAGTTAAACACAAATTCTTTAGTTCAGATCTTTCGGGTAAAAAAGAAATTGGGATTCCTGATTATTCAGAACTTAATCGAATCATATGTACTGGTCATTCTAATATCCTATATCCTCTTATTCTCCACGAGAATTTTGATTTATTGGCAAAGAGGCGAAGAAATGGATTTATCATTCCATTCCAATCGATTCAAGAACGAGAGAAAGAACTAATGCTTCACTCCGGTATCTCGATTGAAATACCTATAAATGGTATTTTCTGTAGAAATAGTATTTTTGCTTATTTCGACGATCCCCAATACCGAAGAAATAGTTCAGGAATTACTAAATATGAGGTTATAAGGATTCGTTCAATCCTCAAAAAAGACGATTTGATTGAGAATCGAGGAGTTAAAGAATTTAAGCCAAAAGACCAAACGAAAGTGAATCGCTTTTTTTTCATTCCCGAGGAAGTGTATATTTTACCCCAATCTTCTTCCCTAATGGTACGGAACAATAGTATCATTGGAGTAGATACACAAATCACCTTAAATAAAAGGAGTCGAGTGGGCGGATTGGTCCGAGTGGAGAGAAAAAAAAAAAAAATTGAACTTAAAATCTTTTCTGGAGATATCCATTTTCCGGGAGAGACAGATAAGATAGAAAGTGGTATCAAGATACCACGAGGAACGGTAAAAACAAATTCTAAGGAATCCAAAAAGGTTAAAAATTGGATCTATGTCCAACGAATCACACCTACCGAGGAAAAGTCTTTTGTTTTGGTTCGACCAGTAATCATATATGAAATAGCGGACGGTATAAATTTAGAAACACTTTTCTCCCAGGATCTATTACAGGAAAAGGATAATCTGAAACTTGGAGTTGTCAATTATATTATTTATGGAAATGGTAACCCAATTCGGGGAATTTATGACACAAGTATTCAATTAGTTCGTACTTGTTTAGTATTGAATTGGGACCAATACAAAAAAAGTTCTTCTACCGAAGAGGCCCACGCTTCTTTTGTTGAAGTAAGTACAAATGGTCTGATTCGTGATTTCCTAAGAATTTCCTTAGTGAAATCCCATATTTCATATATCAGTAGAAAAAGGAATGATCCATCAGGCTC